GCCAAAGGAATAGCTAAGGACTTCTTCCCTCATTCTCATCAAATTGGGGTAGCTCAGGAACTATAGAATCTCTCAAGCTCAGGAACTATAGAATCTCTCAGGAGTTGAATAAACTCTTTTATGCTAGTGGAATTGGGAAGCATGATAAGTCCGTACTCCACATTCTAGCTTCATCCTTGGTTTTCAAAGAAAGGAAACTTCAAAGACTGACAGAAGAGAAAGGTAAGATAATTCTTTCTGGCCTTAACTGAAAGCGGGGGAGGCCCAGGTCTACATACAGGTCTTGGATCAATAGAATCCTCCAATTGCTAGGGAAAGAATATCGGGATTAGTCTCCTTGCCATTGCTACTGTCTTTGAAAGTCTAGCTATCCTCTCCTTGTCATGCTTAGTTATTCTGCATTGCTCCTTCTTCTGATCTTGCTTTCTTGCCTTATAGAACTGACCTTTGTCCCCTCCTTCCGGTTTTCACTCACTTAAAGTCCATTCCTTGCTCTTGCCTAGTTCTAGGCTTAGACGAAAGAGCTCATTCATAGATTCCATCTTTCTAGCATTTCATGTCTTTCTTCCTTCAACTCTAATTCATGCCATGAATTGTTAAGTCTAGCTATTGGCTCTCTTCTCACCTCCCCTAGAGCCTATTGAAGAAAAATCCGAGGCTCACTCGCTGCCCTAAGCCCTACAGTTCCTTCGCTTACCGCCTAAGATGAATCTATTGCCTCCCCTCCCTCCACGAGTAGATATTTAGTATTGAATAGTGTCAAACCCAATCCCAAGCAATAGTCAAGAAGAAAAACTCAGGACTAGGAAAGAAAGGCAGAGACAGGGAAAGCTAGGGTGATAGCCCTATAGATGAGTAATAGGATAGGGAGCACTCCGCTACACTCATTAGGACAACAACCTCCTAACTACTATGAGTTAAGCAACTAATGGACAGACCAGACCGCATAAGACTACTGGAATAGAAAAAGAGAAGGGATTCACGGGCAGTGAAGGCAACCAAGGGAGAGGAATCATTCCATTCAATTCCGAAGCCTAGCGTCTCCTGTAAGACTCTATCACCTTAATTCTTTTGTTGAGGTTCTGGCACTTCTTCCTCCGGCCCTCTATTTACATAGCGAAGAAAGGCAAAGGCTCTTGCTCGAATGCGTGACTTATGTCTCTTTTTCCATTTATAAAAAGTAAGATGAATCTACGCTCCTCGGCCTTAAGTGAATGAGAGGGTATGGGGTTCCGGGTCTTTTTCCAGTCACAATTGACTAATAGGCAATCCCCTTTTTCCGTGATAATGTGAAAGGACTCAATTCCTTCTTTCTTCCCCAGCGAAATGTAGCAGGAACAGCCTTCCCGCAGTCGCATTAAGGATATTTTTTCTTGAAACTCTTGACTCCTTCACCCGTAGCAAGTACTCATTTCTATTTAGTTGTTTTCTTACTCTATCCGGCTATTGAACCTGGTTTCCCTCTGCATATGGTAATAGAGAGTTAGACAGCTTAGAGAGCTCCTCAAAGGGCTAGTTCTCACTCTGTTTTGGGGACCCCCAAGACTTTCTTTCCCTGTGTTTCCTAGTCTATATAGGTCCAATCTCATCTGCTAGCGCTTCTTCGTTGCTTGGTCGGGACACATTCATCGATTTCTTTTCATTCTTCCTGGGCTTGCAAGTGACTTACTTCTTTTGGCCGTTCTTGCTGTCTTAAGTCGTCCTCTTTTCTTTATAAGCTGTTAATTGATTTCGTGCCTGCCCTAAGGCTAAGGGGAGAACTGCATGCCCTACTAGTCGGATAGAAGCCTACCCACCTACCAGCCTACCTTGTTCATATCGAGCCGGACAGGAGAGACACTCTTTAAAGTTAATAGAAGCAATTCCTTTTATAAGCTTGAAAATAGGCGCTGTAAATCAATTCAAATAGATAGGGGAGTTCCGAACCAGCAGCAAGCCCTTTCTCGCCCTTTCTAATGTCCTAGGCGAAGGCAGTGCAGGTGAAAGCCCAATAGATCCCATTTTTTTTATCGCTCCACATAGCTCACGACCCGGCACGAAGAAATCTCTTAGATGGGCGGATGCGAATCTGGATCTATCAACGGAGCAATTCCATTCCAGTCGTAGTCTCAATCCCATATTCAATGAAAGTCTCCGCCGTGTCTGACCCCCTCAATCTTTCTATCCGGAGTGAGTCAGGCGGCTAAGCCTTTAATCCTGATAAAAGAAATCGTTTTCCCACCCTCCATAAATGGAATCGGTTTGAGTGAATTACTTACCGCAGTCAAAGCCAATAGGGAAAGTCAGGTCAAGAGAGAGTCTCTTTCCGATTAGTGCATCTCGCACTTCCAATTCATTCCGAGTTAGAAAAAGTAAGTTCCTTCCCTCCCTTTGACTTTTTCTAGGGTAAAGTCCTCTTAAATGGATTACTAGTTCCTTCCTTCCCAATCAATGCTAACTCTATCTTCCTCTCTTGTAATTTAGGAGATTTCCCCAGCCCATAAAGAACTGTAGTTACATACAGCTCTCAAAAGAGAAAAAGAGAAAGAGCTATGAGTTCAAGTAAGAAAGTGAAAGTTCAGTCCTCACAGTTTCCCTATCCCACTGCCAAAAAGAAGACAGCAACAATCTAGCTCCTCGTACTACTTCTCTCAGTAAATACCATTCTCTTAGTTAGGTAGTAAGTAGATAGACGGATTAGTACTTTTACCCAGGGGTAGCCTTCCTTGTCGCCAAAGAAGAATGAGAATTGATAAAGTTTTCTTGGGGTTTTTCGCTTCAATAGCAGAAGCAAAGAAGTCAAATCAATGCAGCTTTCGTGCCCAGCCTAAAGATCCTATCCTCTTGCAGCTGGAGCTCTTGATGGCACGTTCAAGCGAGTTTATGAATGAATGAAATCAGTTGAAGGAGCGGCCAAGGACGAAAGCTTTGATTGCGTTCTGCTATGGTTGGCTTTTTTCCTTGCCTAAAACAACTATCTTCTCTTTGCGAACGGTTAAGAATCCTCTTTGTATGCGCGTTATCTCTTGTTTATTCTTCTAGTTTTTGCTTCTTATGCTTATGAAAGGGTGATACTCCGTTTCTTCTTAGGTTGTCTGTAAGTGTAGTTCGTGGTTCACGGGTGAGGTTACCTGGATAGGTGGGCAGTTCCTATCGGTGGAGCTAAGACACCTTCGAGAGATATAGCTGTAGCTCTTGATGACACGGGCAAGACAGTTCATGAATGAATGGCGAGTTTTCTATTTACTAGAATATCTTTCCTGCGAAGGAAGCTTCTTTTTAGAATTTCTTGCTACCGGTGGTGAAGAAATTGAATCAACGGCATCGAATGCAAGCTCTGATAAAGTTTGATTGTAGATTGGCTATTTCGGGGTTCCATGCCCATGGATTGCCTTATTATAGCTTTTTTGATTTCAAGCTCAGTGGTAGAGCGGTCGGCTGGTAACTGACTAGTCGGGCGTAGGTTCGAATCCTACTTGAAAAGCTTCCCTGGACTTTTTTGACTCTCTGCTTACTCCAGCCGTAAGTAAACTCGTAGAATGGGATGTCATCCACTGACTCCTAATTGCGAGAAGATAATTTCCCTCCTAAGTCATCGAAAAAGAGGAGGCCTAGCTATGAAAAGGCTCCACGGATGACTGGGGCTTAGGGCAAAAGAAAAGGAAGATCGTCTTGACTCTCTTAACTATGGGAAAATAGTTAGAATGTAAACGAAACACATGCTTCACTCTCGCTTTCAGTATTTTGACAAGAGGGGATCCGCCGAGTTGATTGAGTTGTCCTCTCAAAAGAAGAGACTGGCTAGAGATCTCTTTATCAAAATCTTTGGAACAAATGGTTGCCCTTGAAAATGGGTGTTTTTTTGTGGAAACTAATACTAATTAAGAATGCCATTGCTGTTGATAGCAGTTTTCCCAGGTTTGGAATTCATTTTGCCTCCAAATGTGTTTGCTGTTCCTCTCCTTGCATAGAAAGAGTGGATCACCTCTCTCAAAGTGATATTGCTAGGATAGATAATAGGGTCTCATTTCTCTCCCAGTCTCAATGTGGATTTATTTTAGAAAGCTCCTCTCTTCACCATCTTTTGGCTTCCTGGTTTAATGGTGCCAAATCAAAATCACAGTGTGGCTTTCTTAGGATCATGCTAGTGAGTTGTGCTTGCTGGGAAAGGACATTTTTCTTTATCGAAATTCTCTCATGTCTTTAGGGGGGGCAACAAAGCTGCAGATTGTTTGGCTGCTTATGGTCATACTCATTCAGACTCCATTTTATTTAATAGCTTAGGGTCTCTTCCTTTTGATTCTAAAAAGCCTGTTCATAGCCAAGGCATGTTCTTTTTTAGAGCTCCCTAGCTTGTTTTGATGTTCAGGGGTAAGGCCTTTATGTCCCCCCCTTGTCTTTTCTTTTTTTGCAAGAAATAGCGAAAGCGAGACGATAGTTCTCTGTCGGGTGAGAGAAGAGATAGAGCACGGTATTCTCACGGGCCGAAGTGCAAAGCCCGGTAGCCTATCCGTAGTTCGGAAGGAAGCCCCTATGGTCCAAATCAAGTTGCTACTTTCCCTCTGCGCTTATAAGTAGATAAGGTCAGACTTTGCTTGCTCTGAGACAGATTGAAAAGGGAAAGACAATATAAAAATGGAAATGTTTGAAATTGCTCCTTGACCAGAACGAACGGGATTCGGAGCTTGCTGACCCTTATACACAGATGGCGGATATAGAGAAAATGGTTCTTCCTACATCACAACCTAAAAAGATTGACCCGGGTATCCTTGAGGAGGGCCGGAAGTACCTTCCTACAAACAGAGTGGAGTGGTAAAGGCGAATGAGCCGGTTTACCCAATTAGGAACAAAAGCATGAAATTGCTTGATGGTTCTTGGTTTACGAGAATTTCTTATGCTGATGGTCTATCTACAATCATCCCCTATGCCCCAATTCGATCTGATTCAGGGCAGGAGCAGGCCGTGTATTATCGGTCTTACAAGGCCCTAAGAAGAATGATTCGCCGATCGAGAAGATGTGCTTCTCGCTCTACTTTGCAGCAACCAAGCTCTGACACTACTTCCTTTCCACAACAGTGTTGGTAATTGCTCGAACGGACCTGATTAAGTATATGCTGACCAGACCGGGGGAGAATTGGGAAGTGGATTCCCTTCAAAAAATGGGTCTGCATTGGCTAGGTCTTGTCAGAGCCTTTCCTAAACCATTTCGCCGGTACTCCTACCTTATACCCATCTGGGAAGCGCTTATTCCATGAAATAGCAATTCAAAAGGGCGTAGACATTGCTACTTACTCTTAAGAAGGTTCCTGGGGTTGGCTCCTCTGCTCTGTTTATTAATGAAATATCTGCCTCTTTCTGTCAAGGGAATGTTGCACATTTTTACGAATAAGTCTTTATTTATATTAGCATGAAATTAAGTAGTCAAAATTTTACACTAGGGTTTTCCCATACCATACATGCAAACATAACAAAGAAAACCAAACAAAGATAGTTAGCATAGATAGGAGTCTATCTCCAGTAAGCACCGGAGTAGACCCCCAAAAAGAGAAAGAGTATCCTGAGTATATCACAGCTATCAAAAAGGGTAGCACGGAACTGAAACCATTCATTGTATCTGACCTCGAGACAATCATTGTAAATAACATTCATAAGCCTTATGCCGCGGGTCTCATGATGGTTCATCCTGGTAAAATGATAGAAAAGGATATGATAATTCATACCTACTATAGTGAAGACTATAAAGTCATCCTGGATAGCTTTGAAGAAAGAAGTAGAAAAGTGATGATTGACTTGATCAGTATGATAGAAAGACTTGTGAAACAAGAGAAGAAAGCCAAAACTGTTTACTTCCACAACTTCTCAAGATTCGATGGAATTTTCTTGCTTAAGCACCTTGCTTGTCATCACCCTAAATACAAGATTCAACCACTTATGCGGAACAATAGGCTTTATGAGTTATCAGTCTATTCAGGTAAAGTGATGTTATTCCGCTTCAGGGATTCCTTGAATCTACTCCCTGGTACGCTTCAGAACCTAGCTATGAGTCTATGCCCCGATCTTGGGACTAAAGGCTCTGTTGACCACGAGAGTGTAAACGAGAAAAGTCTTGAGAAAGACAAAGAGGTATTGATAGAGTATATGAAGACGGATATCCTTCTCTTAGGTGGAGTCATGCAAAAAGCACAAAACATCTATTGGAAGCTGTACCAGCTAGATATTGAAAGCAAAATCACTCTTTCATCTCTGGCTCTAAACATCTTTCGTCTGAGATACTACAATGATGAGATCTTTCCAATACACATTCCTAACCAAAATGAAGACACCTTCATTAGGAAAGCTTACTATGGAGGTCATACTGATTCTTATAAGCCATATGGTGAGAATCTCTACTACTATGATGTGAACTCACTCTATCCTTTTGTAATGAAAGAATATCCTATGCCTTGTGGTAAACCTGTATGGTATTCAAATCTGGAAGACATGGACATTGATAGCATGTTAGGCTTTATTGAGGCATATGTGGTATGTCCGAAGACAATCAAGAAGCCCTTTCTGCCATATCGTTCTAAGACGGGTACTCTGATCTTTCCAACTGGTGAGTTTATAGGAGTCTACTATAGCGAGGAGTTGAAGTATGCAGTAGGCCTTGGGTACAAGGTGGTCCCTATCTCAGGCTACCTCTTTGAGAGGAAGGAAAGTCCTTTCAAAGACTTTGTTAGCTCGCTCTTTTCAAGCAGGTTAGAAGCAAGGAAAGAAGGAAATGATGCTTTGTCCTATGTGTACAAGATCCTTATGAATTCACTCTACGGTAGATTCGGGATTAACCCTAAAAGCACAATCACAGAGGTGTGCAATTTCAAAAGGTACACCGATGTTGTTTCATTCGAAGGATTTATACATGGGGATATGCTTAGCGAGAACAACTTCATCGTATCCTACCATACTAATACAGGAAATGACGGAACTCATTGGAACCCACCGAAGAACTCTGCTGTCCAACTAGCAGCTGCTATCACAGCCTCAGCTAGGATCTATATGTACCCTTATATCTCAAGGGATGACTGCTACTACACTGACACAGACTCAGTAGTGCTAAGTCAGCCACTCCCTGAGGAATTGATTTCATCTTCAATCTTGGGTATGTTAAAGCTGGAAGATCAAATTGTGAAAGGTTTCTTTCTTGCACCAAAAGCTTATAGTTACTACACCTTGGAAGGAAGCACAGTCAAAAAATACAAGGGACCTGCTAAAGATAAGGTCACTCCCGAATGGTTTGAGAAACAGTACGCAGAACCATCGAGAAGGGTGCAGGTCAAGGTGGATGCAAAATTCAGGATTGATTGGGAAAGTTTGGAGATCAAAAATAAAGAAATCATCTTCAGTTTAGGTCTGAAAGAGGGGTCTAAGAGGTTACCCGTATATGACAGTAATAAGAACTGGGTGGATACTGAGCCTATTGCTATACATGACTTGTCTAACATAGACTACATTAGTAGAAAAGTGATTTCATCACTAAGTGAT